ATTTGAAATCCAGTTTAATTTGAATAATTTGACATTTACAATTGAATAATTCAAATTAATAATGGTGAATTCTATTAATTCATATTAATTCTATTAATAATTTTTGATATTTATGATATTAATTAATATAGAATTAGATCTATACAAATTAATAGAAAAAGGGGGATTCCATAATAGGATAAAAATCCAATAAATAGAAATAATAAATAATAAGAAATAGAAAATAGAATTTTTTTGCTATCATTTGTGAATTTTATTCTATATCTATAATTCTTAATTATAATTATTATAAGATATTTTTATAACAATATAATAATAACAGGTACAAATAGTAAATAGAGGTACCCATTCTATGACAACTCTCATCTTTCCCTCTGTTTTTGTGCCTTTAATAGGCCTAGTTTTTCCGGCAATTGCAATGGCTTCGTTATCTCTTCATATTCAAAACACCAAGATTGGTTAGATCCGATAAGGCCAAATCTCATGTATATTCTATATCTATATATAATATATATATTTTTATATAATATATATTTTTTTCATTTTCGAAAACTTAGACTTGTATCATAACACAAATATCCATTTAGTGGAATATGGTATAAGATGCGTCTTTCGTTGAGCATAACTTTTAAAAAACTTTTCTACATGTAGAAAATGATATATGGGTAAATGCATTCTAGCTATTTGAAAAGAAAATAGAACAGGATCTGTGGATGTCTGAAATGAAAAGTCAGTATATCCAGTATAGCTCTATATATTGCTATCCATAGTAGGATCGTATAAGAATGATGTTCTTATTTTAGATCTAACCAATTTGATAAATTACTTCTAACTATTCATATCAAAATAGTGCTAGTTGATGAAAGTTATTTTGGAAACAACAAAAAAGAGTAAATTCAAATTAATTTGGACTATTCTCTCAATGCCAAAAAAATGCAATAGAAATCGAATCAAGTAAAGTATGAATTGGCGATCAGAACATCTATGGATAGAACTTATAGTGGGATCTCAAAAAATAAGTAATTTCTGCTGGGCTTTTATCGTTTTTTTAGGCTCATTAGGATTCTTATTAACTGGAACTTCCAGTTATCTTGGTCGAAATTTGATATCTTTTTTTCCGTCTCAACAAATCATGTTTTTTCCACAAGGACTCATAATGTGTTTCTATGGGATCGCGGGTCTTTTTATTAGTTCCTATTTGTGGTGTACAATTTCCTGGAATGTAGGTAGTGGTTATGATCGATTCAATAGAAAAGAAGGAATAGTGTCTATTTTTCGTTGGGGATTTCCTGGAAAAAATCGTCGCATCTTCCTCCGATTTCTTATAAAAGATATTCAGTCCGTGCGAGTAGAAATTAAAGAGGGTATTTATGCCCGTCGGGTTCTTTATATGGAAATCAGAGGCCAAGGGGCCATTCCTTTGACTCGTACTGATAATAATTTGACTCCACGAGAAATTGAAGAAAAAGCTGCTGAATTAGCCTATTTTTTGCGTGTACCAATTGAGGTATTTTGAAAAAGAAACTAAAGAATAAATTGTTTCTTAGCAGGAGAAACAAAACCCAAGAATCTCCTTTACTTTATAACTATAACTTAAATTTCTTCAAAACGATCACTCGATATAAAGCAGACGCGTATGGAATAGTCATAAAAGAAAATAATTTTTGTGGTCTTTTCCTTTATGTGTAGGGAAATCTATTGAATTCAATTCAGTAACAAAACTAGTAAGAAACCGAACTAATAGAGTCATACAATATATCAAAACATTTCGAAATAAAGAATTTTTCCTTTCCTTTTTAGTTTTAATTTGAAGTCCAACATTTGTTGGACTTGATACTTGAGATCCAGACAGATCTTGTAAATTTTTCATTTTTTGTCAATCGAACTTTCTTTTTATTTTTTTATTTTGCGCTCTTTAATGACTAAACAATTGAATATCTTGTAACTTTCTTATTTCTTTTTTCTATCTTGTTTTACATCTCTTTTGATCATTACAATATTCTTCCAAAAATTCACTCCATTTTTCAAAAGGAAATACTTGTTTTAAAATTTAAATATCTGGAAATAATATTTTTTTATTATTTATTTTGCGTTTATTTCTTTAGTAGATTTCTTTTTTATTTCTAGACTCAAGGACTAACCAGGAAATCAAAAAAAAAATTGATACCCTAGAAGAGGACTCATGCTTGAGAAAAATTTTGGATCACATAGAATCGTAAAGTGGGTTCATTAACAATTCACAAATGAAAAATGGCAAAAAATAAAACATTTAATCCTTTCCTCTATCTTACATCTATAGTATTAGTATTTTTGCCCTGGTGTATTTTTTTCTCATTTAATAAAAGTTTGAAATCTTGGGTTACTAATTGGTGGAATACTAGACAATCCGAACCTTTTTTGAATGATATTCTAGAAAAATTCATAGAATTAGAGGAACTCCTTCTTTTGGAAGAAATGATTAAGGAATACTCAAAGACACAGTTCCAAAAGTTTCATATAGGAATCCACAAAGAAACCATCCAATTAATGAAGATATACAATGAAGATCGTATGCATACGATTTTGCACTTCTCGACAAATATAATATGTTTCATTTTTCTAAGTGGTTATTCTATTCTGGGTAATCAAGAACTTGTTATTCTTAATTCTTGGGCCCAAGAATTCGTGTATAACTTAAGTGATACAATAAAAGCTTTTTCTATTCTTTTATTAACAGATTTCTGCATCGGATTTCATTCGCCCCATGGGTGGGAACTAATGATTGGTTCTGTCTACAAAGATTTTGGATTTGTTCATAACGATCAAATTATATCTGGTCTTGTTTCCACCTTTCCAGTAATTCTAGATACAATTTTTAAATATTGGATTTTCTATTATTTAAATCGCGTATCCCCCGCACTTGTAGTAATTTATGATTCAATGAATGATTGACAAATGATCTACTCAGTTTTGTTACTTTGTAGTTATACATAAAAAAAACTTTTTAAACCTTACTTCTTCTTTATATTTGTACTGATCCCAGGGATTTTTTCTATATTATTAGAGTAAAATTTTTACATTAATTTAAATAGCATAATTGTGGATATAGAACTATATTAGTGATCTACCCATTTTATTGTAGGAATTTTTGGGATCAATAAATGTACCATGCTAACTAAAAAGACTTTTTCTTGGATAAAGGAACAGATTACTCGATCCGTTTCCGTATCATTCATGATATATATCATAACTGGGGCATCTATTTCAAGTGCATATCCCATTTTTGCACAGCAGGGTTATGAAAATCCACGAGAAGCGACCGGGCGCATTGTATGCGCCAATTGTCATTTAGCTAATAAGCCCGTGGATATTGAAGTGCCACAAGCAGTACTTCCTGATACTGTATTTGAAGCCGTTGTTCGAATTCCTTATGAGATGCAAGTGAAACAAGTTCTTGCTAATGGTAAAAAGGGGGGTTTGAATGTGGGGGCTGTTCTTATTTTACCTGAGAGTTTTGAATTAGCTCCTACTGATCGTATTTCCCCTGAGATAAAAGAAAAAATGGGTAATCTGTCTTTTGAGAGTTATCGCCCCGATAAAAAAAATATTCTTGTGATAGGGCCTGTCCCTGGTCAGAAATATATTGAAATCACCTTTCCTATTCTTTCACCCGATCCCGCTACTAAGAAAGATGTTCACTTTTTAAAATATCCTATATACGTAGGTGGAAACAGGGGAAGGGGTCAGATTTACCCCGACGGAAGTAAGAGTAACAATACAGTTTATAATGCTACAGCAGCGGGTATAGTAAGCAAAATCGTACGAAAAGAAAAAGGCGGATATGAAATATCCATAGTAGATGCAGCAGATGGGCGTCAAGTGGTTGATATTATCCCTCCAGGACCAGAACTTCTTGTTTCAGAGGGCGAGTCTATCAAATTTGATCAACCATTAACAAGTAATCCTAATGTGGGTGGATTTGGTCAGGGAGATGCAGAAATAGTACTTCAAGATCCATTACGGGTACAAGGACTTTTATTCTTCTTAGCATCTGTTGTTTTGGCCCAAATATTTTTGGTTCTTAAAAAGAAACAGTTTGAGAAGGTTCAATTGTCGGAAATGAATTTCTAGACTCGCGTCTTTCTCAACATCAAGTTTAAAAAAAAAATTGTTAGTGATTATGTATAATAGAAGAAAAATAGTTTAGCTTTTTATACTGTTTTTCTAGGAGATGCTGGAAATTTATTTTACTGCATTCTTAATCATAGTATGTAAATTGTCAAGAAAGAAGACTATTTTAGTCTTTCTTTTTTTATCCAAGTAGGAGTGGTGTGACTATCTTAGTCTTGCCAAACCAAATTGAAATGTCGTAAAATACATCAAAAATTATTGATTCTATTAGAATCAAACTCGACTAGATATAAATAAGCGGGAAATAGAAGAACGGCTCATTGTGGCGAACAAAAAATTCTAAGGGGTTTTTTTCGTCTTCCGAGTCTTCGACACAAGAAAAGGCATTTTTACAACCCTTTCTTGTGTCGCAAAAATAATGATTTTGCATCCCGTTTGTCAAAGATTACTATTCTTAGTTTCTATTTTTCATATGTATCAGAATTTCCGCCTTAAAAAAATTACGTATAATATTTTTAAGCAGAAGTAGTGGATAAACCAAAAAAGATAGAGAATTTTTTTGAGTAAGTAATAAGGAAATAAAAATTCTTCAATGAAGTTATAAAAATTTATAATTTTGCTGAAATAACTAGAGGAAAGGTATTACTCTAGAAATTATTTGTATAATATCTAATAAATCAATTGATTCGGTATTTTTTCTAACTTTGAAATGAAAGTATTAAAAGGTACTATGAAGGAACTGGTGTTCTGAATTCATTAATTCAGTTTATTTTTCAACAATATTATAGTAAAATACAATGGAGTTTTTTTGAAACATTAAAAAAAGAAATCTGTTTTGTCATTAAATCTGTTTTGTCATTTATATGAAAAAGATTCTGATTATTAAGAAC